CTTTATGGAAGATGTAAACAAAAAAAATGCGACCCATAACATCTATGTCAGCCTTTCCGTCTGAATGCATTCAAAAGGACCCGCTTTATAGATAATCCCTATCGAAGAGGAGATTCTAACAATCTTTCCAGTTATTTATTTCGTTCCCTATTTCTATTTGAAAAAATCCTTAGGAAAAGTATTTTGTTTCCCCGAGCTAAAAAAGATGTCGACGTCTCTAGTAAACTAAAGACATTGTTTAATAGCTATTTTGTTTTGCTTCAATCTCCCTTATACAAAAAAAAAATTGAAGATTTAGTTACGATTAGAAAAAATTCTACCTTTATCCATGGATCCCCTATTCCTTCAATTGGAAGTATGGATCCAATTTAATAAAAATTATGTTTCATAATTTCAAGATCCAATTTTTTCAATTTCTAACTTATTTTTGGATACAAATCATGAGAATTTTTATTTTTTCTCGAATCTTTCGTCGAGAGGTAAAGGATTAAATCCTTTTAAGAAATAAAGTTTTTGATCGGAATATTAATAAAACCGAAGGATCCCTTAACTATTCAGGGGTTAATCGAACGAATCGCACTTTTACCACTAAACTATACCCGCTACAATGCAATTATTGTATGTAAATGGACCTTTTGTCGAACACGAAAATTGGTCGTAATAATAAGTAATAAAAAGATCGGAGCATAAAAGAATCATGAAAATTCGAGCGTTGACGTATTTTCGTCAGGGGGATTAATGAGATTAGGAAAACGGGACTCATTTTGTGTTTTCAAATCAAATAAATAATTTGATCTACGATTCATTGGAACAAAAAAAGCCCGGCTAGGTACTGACCAGGCCAGGCCGTGGAAATAAAAAGAAAAGGGATTTTCGGACGAAAGAAATAAAATAAAAAAAGAGGTACTTTTTTTTTTTATTTATTTATAAATAGATATTTTTAGTAATCTTTTCTTTAATATATTGGTATTATTTATTTATAAATAGATATTTTTAGTAATCTTTTCTTTAATATATTGGTATTATTTATTTATATATTGGGATTGTAGATATCTCTTCTTTTGAGCCCTTACTTTATCTAAATGGAATTGGAATTGCTCGTAAAAGTTTTTATCGATTCTATAGATAGCCATCTATATATCTAGATAATTATCTATACCGAGATAATTCTATATCTATATAATAAAGGTAGATAAAGATAATAAAGAGAGATAAAGAAGGAAGGGCTTTATTTTTTCAAGCCTTCATTTTCTATTTTTATACAATGTATCATAGTAATTATCCCTTTTTCAATTTTGGGGAGAGATGGCTGAGTGGACTAAAGCGCCGGATTGCTAATCCGTTGTACGAGTTTTTTGTACCGAGGGTTCGAATCCCTCTCTTTCCGTTTCTGTCGATTACTTGGTATTTTTTTATAGTTAAGGAAAGATGTGGAATAGATAAAATTTTAAGACCATTTTAAACAAAAAAATCTTATTTTTTTATTCTTCACGTCCAGGATTACGTCCTGGGTCATTAGATAGGAATCCGAAAATGAAGAGAGAAACAAAGAATATTACTACTGTATAAACAAATAGTTTGAGAGTAAGCATTACACAATCTCCAAGATCATTTAAAAAAAAAAAAAAAAGAGAATAGATTCTCTATTTTACCCTATTTTGACACCAAGAAATGCAGTGAAGTGATTTCTAGAAATAGGAGATTTTCAGAAATTAAGAATTGAGTCGTTCATTACTAAAAATTGGATTTCATACCCAATATTATATATTGGGGGGGACCCTAATAGGGTCGTTCAATGGAAAAAAGTAAGAATAAGAAAATGAGAGTGATCCAGATTTATCACAGCTATAGAAGAATTTCAATATTGGACTCAAAGGTTCAGACTGTATGTACGACTTAGCGGATCTTCTAAATAGTTATAATTTTTTTTTCGAGTAAATCATGAATTTGTCTCGGATAGTATTAAAAATCTCATCGAAAGCTTACGGCAGCTTGCCAAACAAAAGCTAATAGAAAAAAGAATACTGGTATTACTGGCATAACATCTACTATTGGATTCAAAAAAGCGTAGGCCTCGGGCAATTTGGCGAAGAAAAAACTACTTGAATAAAGGAAAGAATTAAGACAGATACAGATGAAACTTAATATATTAAGCATAACAAAATTTTTTTCTTTGTTCTTGAAGATAATTGTATTTCTTTTGATTTGATTGAGTTTTTAATCCCTTATTATTGATATAAGGGATAAGGGAAAAATTAATAACATAAAGTAGGTCAAAAAACCTTTCTTTGATTTGAACTCATCTAATCAAAAATCCTTCAATTCTCAAATAAAAAGAGAATAGAAGAAATCCTACTTTCATACAATATCTTAATGGAATTATATGTAATGATCAATAAATTCATTTTACTTTGATCTATAAACGTATCAAAATCCTAGCAACAATCTAAATCCTAGCAACAATCTAATTTACTCTATAAATATTTGCATTGGAATTGACGAACAACCACTACCAATATTAGTGTTTATTAGTGTTGAATATAAATGGGGCGTGGCCAAGTGGTAAGGCGACGGGTTTTGGTCCTGCTATTCGGAGGTTCGAATCCTTCCGTCCCAGAGTATGCGTATTGTATATATCATAGTATATTATAGGATATATATTATAATATTCTATATTATATTAGACTAAAGAGAGATTGCCTTTTAAAACAACCTTATGTTTAAGAGTCTGGTATTAGATATAGATAGAATGTGATTGTTCTTTCTTATTTTCTTATAATGATCATTTTTCTTTTTTTTTTGATTCGTCTCTATAAATCATCCCTTTTCCCAAATTTTTTCGTATTTTGTGTTTGTCTGTAATGAATAATTGTAAATCAATGTAACAATTCAGACAGAGGTTATTCATACATCTTTTTAACTTTATTTTAGGGAAAGATTGCGCGCGTTACAAAACTTTATTGAAATAATAATATTGAGGTAGGAAATTTTCAATCAATTAAATCTTTTTAATGATTTCTTCTGAGTCCTTAGTACTCGAAGAAGGGTGAAACTCGTGAATCCATCCTATGAAGAAATTGAAAAAGAGAGATTCTTTTTTTACTCGTAAATATTTTAAAATTTCTAGAAATTTTAAAATATCTCTCTATATACATAGAAAATATCTATATATAGGGAAATCCATATTGAACTCATACAAAAAAATGTTATTGATCCAATATATACAATAAAATGTGGATTTAAATAAATTGAATTATTGCTGAGACTTTTTCAAAAACTACCCATTCATAAGAGTATAGATTACAATGGACCAACTAAACCAATGACTATACATGATTCCATAAATGAATCAATTACATACGAGTTCCAAGAAATTAGAGGTTATGGTAAAACTTCGTTTAAAACGATGTGGTAGAAAGCAACGTGCGACTTGAAGGATACGATCAACTGTGGATTCTTACACCCACCATTTTATATTATATAGGAATGAAGATGCTCTTGACTCGACATCGGTTGTTCTGTTCCACTAGAGCTCTCATTTTTTGAGGGTTTTGATGTAAATAGTACATGATGGAGCTCGAGTAGAAAGTTTTTAGTCATTTATCAAGAGCAGAGATCTAGGGTTAGTGTCAATCAATAAGTTGAAACAACTTCGTAAGTATATTTTCTGTATAGAAATCGAAAGGATCCAATTCGAGCAAGTTTCAAATTCAAACGTAAAATTTGATCAAAAGTGTATCACGCGAGAATCGATTATTCATATGATTATTTGATAAAAAGAAATCACAAAGGATGGTAAGTTGCTGCCATTTTGAAACGATTAAAGATCACCGAAGTAATGTCTAAACCCAATGATTCAAGGCAAGGATAAAGGATCCCGGAACAAGGAAAAACCTTTTTCAATTGTCTCAATAACTAAACTAAATCAGAATGAAGAATCGAAATAGATTCTAAAGGAGACTGGCAAAAAAGGGGTTAGAGACTGCTCAATAAATGAAATGCTTAAGCTTAAGGGTAGTTTTCCTTTGAGTGAGAGTTACCCAACTTGAGTTATGGGGGTACAAATAATAATGAGTTTTTTTTTTGAAAAAAAAAAACAAAAGACTAAGAAAAAAGTATTTTAATCATAGTCTAATTGATTTAATAATTTATGGATCTATTTGATATTAATTAGAATTATATACATAACTTTTAATTTTCTCGAGCCGTACGAGGAGAAAACTTCTTATACGGTTCTGGGGGGGGGGTATTGTTAATCTACATCTATCCCAATGAGCCATTTATCAAATCATTGCAATAGATGTTCGATCCCGAAGAGAAGGAAGAGATCTTCGTAAAGTGGGTTTTTATGATCCGATAAAGAATCAAACCCATTTAAATGTTCCCGCTATTCTATATTTCCTTGAAAAGGGCGCTCAACCTACAGGAACTGTTGATGATATTTTAACGAAGGCTGGGGTTTTTACGGAACTTCACCTTAATCAATAACCTAAATTCAATTAATGAAATAAAAAAAAAGAGGGTGTGGGTGACTTGTATATAGCTTTGGATAACCTTTTCTTTATTATTTCCCCCCTTTCTTGTTCTATTCATACTACATTTATTACCCTAAAATTCCGTCTTCTATAACGACAAAAATATATTTTTATTGATATAAATTGATCTAAGCTACGATGAATAGAAAAACGATCAATCAAGTGACTAAATGAAATAATTGGTTCTATACTATAAATAAAAAACCCCATCAATGGGATGGTTTTGTTGCAATTTTATGAACAAATAAAAAAAGGAGATTTAGTTTTTTTAGCTACTTATATTTATTGATTGAAGAAATCCGATATTTTTTTCTACTTCTTCCTAAATTTCTTCTTTCGCCTACATCTTTTATTTCTATCTATGTTGATTATCTCTATAGTGCCGATCCAATACAAGTCTGTAGTTTTTTTAATTCTTTTGTTTTCCCTATTGTAGTCTTTTTTTCACTATTCACATTCATATTGACAACAGTGTATCAAACAAATATAATTTATTTCTATCTATGTTGATTATCTCTATAGTGCCGATCCAATACAAGTCTGTAGTTTTTTTAATTCTTTTGTTTTCCCTATTGTAGTCTTTTTTTCACTATTCACATTCATATTGACAACAGTGTATCAAACAAATATAATCCGATCGTGCATAAAAGGAGCTAGTTATCTCCGTTTCATGACCTTGGCTTTTTTTACTTCACTCACACGATGGTCTTATTGCATTTTCTGTGATACAAAAAGTTACTTTTGTTTGATATAATGTGTGATATAAGAAGTTTAAAAATTTTATTAAATTCACTAAAATGGATTGGATAAGATAATAAGTAATAACATAACAACCAAGAGGTGGTATAGCTTTTTTTTTTTTGATTTTATCTAGATTCTTAGTTGAAAAATCATTGTATTTTCCTACGGTCTGTTCATTTTTATGTTCATAATTAATTTTAATTCGAAATTTTTATATTTTTTTTTTATTGGAATATTTTGATTACGTTGTGTAATTTAATTTCTTTTTTTATTTTGATTCCGATTGTATCTACACAAAAAAATTTTTAATATTTTTGGGGGTTGCTAACTCAATGGTAGAGTACTCGGCTTTTAAGTGCGGCTAGCATCTTTTACACATTTGTATGAAGTAACAGATTCGTCCATACTATCGGTAGAGTTTTTAAGACCGCGACTGATCCTGAAAGGAATGAATGGAAAAAGCAGCATGTCGTAGCAATGGAAAATTCTGGTAATATTTTTACCTTACCAGATTGGTCCAAACCTTGTTTGAATTCTTGATGCGGAAAAAAAGTCAAGTCGGGTCGAATGAATAAATGGATAGAGCCTTATGCTCCAATTATAGAGAAATAAAAAGTAACGGGCTTATGTTCTTAATTCGAATGATTACCCGATCTAATTATACGTTAAAACTATATTAGTGCTTAATGCGGGAAGGACTTTTCTCATGAGCGGATTATCGATTTTTTTATAAGTTCTAACTATTAGTTATTCTACATTAGGGGTAGAGGGGAATGTGTAGAAGAAGCAGTATATTGATAAAGAGCTTCTTTTCCAAAATCAAAAGAGCGATTGGGTTGAAAAAATAAAGGATTTCTAACCATCTTTTTTATTCTAAAATAGAAACCGTTTTTAAATGGAAAAAGAAAGAAAAGAGAGGATAGAGAGTCCGTTGATGAGTCTTACCTGTTTACGAGGTATCTATTCTTATTATTTTTTTACTGTAATACCTTGTTTTGACTGTATCGCACTATGTATCATTTGATAACCCCCAAAAGCCATTATAGTATCAGTATCCTCGGTTCAAATCTAATTTAAAATGGAGGAATTTCAAGGATATTTAGAACTTGAGAAATCTAGGCAACGAGACTTCCTATACCCACTTATCTTTCGGGAGTATATTTATGCATTTTCTCATTATCATTTTTTAAATGGATTCACTTTGTTGGAAAATTTTGGTTATGACAAAAAATCTAGTTTACTAATGGTAAAACATTTAATTACTCGAATGTATCAACAGAATCTTTTTTTTTCCACTAATTATTGTACCAAAAATCAATTTTTGGGGTACAACAAAAATTTGTATTCTCAAATGCTAGCAGAAGGGTTTGCAGTCATTGTGCAAATTCCATTTTCCCTACGATTAGTATCTTCTTTAGAAGAAGCGGAAATCGAAAAATCTTATAATTTACGATCAGCTCATTCAATATTTCCTTTTTTAGAGGATAAATTCCCACATTTTAATTATGTGTCAGATGTATTAATACCCTATCCCCTCCATCTGGAAATTTTAGTTCAAACCCTTCGCTCCTGGGTGAAAGATGCCTCCTCTTTGCATTTATTACGGTTTTTTTTTCACGAGTATTGTAATAGGAATAGTCTTAGTATTCCAAAAAAATTGATTTCTTTTTTTTCAACAAGAAATCGAAGATTAGTCTTGTTCCTATATAATTCTCATGTATGTGAATACGAATCTATTTTCCTTTTTCTACGTAACCAATCTTCTCAAATACGATTAACATCTTATAGGGTCTTTTTTGAACGAATATATTTCTATGGAAAACTAGAACATCTTGTCAAAGTGTTTGCTAATTATTTTTCGGCTATCTTACGGGTCTTCAAGGATCCTTTGATGCATTATGTTAGATATCAAGGAAAATCAATTCTGGTTTCAAAAGATACGCCACTTCTGATGAATAAGTGGAAATATTACCTTGTCAATTTTTGGCAATGTCATTTTTATGTGTGGTCACAACCAGAAAGGATCTATATAAACCAATTATCCAAGCGTTCTCTTGACTTTTTGGGCTATATTTCAAGTGTGCGACTAAATTCTTCAGTGGTATGGAGTCAGATGTTAGAAAATTCTTTTCTAATAGATAATGCTATGAAGAAACTCGATACACTAGTTCCTATTATTACTCTGCTTGGATCATTGGCTAAAGCGAAATTTTGTAACGTATTA